AACGTTTTCAATTACGAAATCCAATTAGACGTTGCATTAGTTCACGAATCATGACAAGAATTCTATCTCTATATAGAGATAGAAAAAAATAGATTATTTCTAGTGCATTCAGTCTTTCGATTTTTTTTCGTTCCTATTCTCCTTTCTCAAAAAAAGGGGACTTTAAACAAAGTTAAAGGATTACTTCGTTCTTGATAGTTATTTACTTAATCGGTGAATAGAAGTATACTCTGGATCGGAATCGTGGGAAGTACTCCTTTATCATTTCTACAAATTTAAAGCCCCAATTTTAATTCTTTTTATACACAGAAAAATACACTTACAAAATCTCTATTACGAATCCTTAGTGTACATTAGTGTTCCTAGCTATCCACTCATTTTTATGAATCTACTTTTGGTAATACATACGTAGTAAAAACCTCATAAAGTTGATCCTTTGAACCCGCTTCAAGTCATGATGACTAGTCAATCAATCTTGGGGTAAAGATTCTCTAATACTTATGTTTACTTTTCTTAACTCTTGTACATAGAAAATGAGATTCAATCTTTTACTGCAAATTTAGAAGCCGTTTCTTTCACTCATATAACTATCTAGTTTCTTTCATCAACCCCCGAATAATGAATAAAAAAAATAGATATTCAACTCATGGCACTTCCTTCCTAGAAAGAGAAGCAGTCGGGGGAATTTTATGTCTTAACGAATCACACGTAGAGATATTGATAACACACATAGAGTTAATGGTATTTCATAACTAATTGATTGAGCAGCAGCTCGTAGACCACCTAAAAAAGAATATTTATTATTTGAGCCATATCCTGACATAAGAAGGCCGACAGGAGCAATGCTTGAAATAGCAATCCATAAAAAAACACCGATACTGAGATCGGCTAGAACAAGGTGATACCCAAAAGGAATTACTAAATAACTTAATAAAATTGATATGACTGCTATAGATGGTCCAATACTGAATAAACGAGTATCTCCTCTAGATGGAAGAAGATTCTCTTTTAAAAGTAATTTGGTACCATCTGCTAGAGCTTGAAGAATTCCCAAAGGTCCTGCGTATTCAGGACCAATACGTTGTTGTATACCTGCAGATATTTCTCTTTCTAACCAAACAATTACTAATACACCTATTGTGATTCCTAATACAGGAGTAAAAATAGGGATAAGCATCCATATGATTCCATAGACCTCTTTTAAGGATTCCAATCTAGAAAAAGAATTGATAGCTTGTACTTCTGTTGTATCAATTATCATTTTAACGATCAACTTCTCCCATAATGATATCTATACTACCTAGTATCGTCATAATATCAGCCAATTTCATTCTTTTAACTAACTGAGGAAGAATTTGCAAATTAATAAACCCCGGCGGGCGAATTTTATATCGCCAAGGAAAAACACCCTTATCTCCTATCAGAAAAATTCCCAATTCTCCCTTTGGTGCTTCCACTCTTGCATAAAGTTCTTGCTTCGACAATTCAAAAGTCGGAGAAGGTTTTTTACTAATGAATCGATAATCAAACTCATTCCATACAGTATCTTTTACTCTATCAAAGCGGCGGATTTCTAAATTTTCATAGGGCCCTCCAGGAATTCCTTCTAGGGCCTGTTGAATTATTTTTATGGATTCTGTCATTTCACTGATTCGTACTAAATAACGAGCTAAAGAATCCCCCTCTTTTTGCCATTGGACTTCCCAATCAAATTCGTCGTAACACTCATAATGATCAACTTTACGAAGATCCCATTGTATTCCGGAAGCTCGTAGCATTGGTCCCGACAAACCCCAATTTATTGCTTCCTCTCCACCAATAATGCCTACTCCTTCAACTCGTTCTAAAAAAATGGGATTCCTTGTAATAAGCTTTTGATATTCAGCAATTCCTGTTAAAAAATAATCGCAAAAATCCAAACATTTATCTATCCAGCCATGAGGTAAATCAGCAGCGACTCCGCCAATACGAAAAAAATTGTGCATCATTCGCATACCGGTGGCAGCTTCGAATAGGTCATATATCAATTCTCTTTCTCGAAAAATATAGAAGAAAGGAGTCTGTGCCCCAATATCTGCCATAAAAGGGCCAAGCCATAACAAATGCGAAGCTATACGACTTAACTCCAACATAATGACTCTGATATAACTGGCCCTTTTAGGGACTTGAATATTGCCTAATTGCTCTGGCGCATTTACAGTTATTGCTTCTGTGAACATAGTAGCTAAATAATCCCAACGTGTTACATAAGGCAAATATTGTATAATTGTTCGATTTTCCGCAATTTTTTCCATACCTCTGTGTAAATAACCCAATATTGGTTCACAGTCAATAACATCTTCACCATCTAAAGTAACAATGAGTCGAAGAACACCATGCATTGATGGGTGGTGAGGTCCCATATTGACTATCATGAGGTCTTTTCTTGTAGCTGGTACAGTCATAGGTTTTTCCTGATTCATTCTTCCATGAATTGCTGAAAGCGAAAAGAAGTTCACCAAACTTTAAGCCAATAATTCAAACTAACTCTTCAAATTAACGAGTTTTTCTCTCTCGAATATCCAACTGCCCTATTAATTCTTTATAACGTGCTCTATTTTTTTTTGACAAATAAGCCAGCAGCCGTTGACGTTTTCCGAGAATTTTCCGCAGACCTCTTTGAGATAAATAGTCTTTTTTGTGCAATTCCAAATGTGAAGTAAGCCTCCGTATCTTGTTGGTGAAACTTACTACTTGAAATTCAACAGATCCTCTGTTTTCTTTGTTTTCTTCTTGTTCTTGCAAAATAATTGAAATAAATGAATTTTTTACCATAAAAGAATTTCACACTCCCCTTTTTACAGATATTTATTTTATTGATCAGTAATAATAATGTCACAAATTTTAATTTTAATGTAGTATATACAATAATCATAATTTCTTTATACATTCCTAGTTTTATCAATTATTAATCAATCCTATTTTTGAGTTCATTTGTATAGTGATACAAAAAGACGATACCAAATAGTTTAGTCCGAAGATTCGATTGATAAATTTATTCTGTTGATTAATTTATAGCTTTAATTTAATTGATACCCCATTTTCCTTAATATTCACGTATCCTAGACTGGGATGTAAGACAGCGCATATGCGCATCGGGTTGCTTGCATATAACATGGTCGCGGACAGAAGAAAAAATGAAAAATTGATAGAACAATAGAATATATAGGAAACTCAAAATTTTTAATCAGGGATACATATATATCCTTAACATACTCAAGCGGCTCCCATTATTGGTATCAAACCAATAGCGATTCATACAAGCTAAATCTTCTAATCGATAATTAGGCCAAAAAAAGAACTTTAATTTATTTAATTCATTTTTTTTTCTGTCAAAATTTTTACTTTTCTCCAAAAATTGACTCCAGTTTTTTATCTTGTTTTCCTTGCAAAATAAATTATTTCTATGCACACCATTCTGATTCTTTAAATTCAAATTGAAAGAAATTAGAATTCTCAATTCTCTACGACGTCTAGACGATAAAATTTTTTCAGGAACAAGCAAATCTAAATTATTTTTGTCTCCATTTAGAGTTTTTATTTTATGTCTTGAAATGGATTCATCAAAAGTATTCTTAGCAACATTTTTGGGGTTTCGGTATCTTTGATTACTTTTGTGCTTACTTTTATGAACCAAGGAAATACCTATGATTTGATACATAAAAAACTGTCCGTCATTTTTTACAGATAGACGGGCAGGTTCCATAATTAATATTCCCTTTTTCGTTAATTGTGTAAGATTTAAACGCCTCCTCATTATATCCAGATTCATTTCTTTCCTTTGAATATAGGATATAGTAATTTTTCTTACATTTATGAGGCTAACCAGCAGACCATATATCTGGATATTATTCAGCATTTTTTGATTCAATTGATTCAAACGTCCAGTCCATCTTAATTGCAAAGGAAAATCTCCTTTAAGGAATATTTTTAGTTTTTCAATGGATTCTAAAAAATATTCTTCAATATTGTTTTGATTCTTTAATTCAAAATATTGTTTTGAATTTGATGGGCTAAAATTAAAAAAAAACTCATCCTCCTCTTGTTTTCCCTTGATATTTTTATTTTCAATAAAATTTGGATTTATATTCAAATTAAAAAGAAGTAAGTTGCTTGGGATAAACCAAGGTTTCTCTTTATATTTATGATAAAGTATCACAAACTCTGGAAAGAAAAAAATTTTCGGATTCGATATGAGGCGATTTAAGATTAAGAATTTTTCATTCATTCCCATCCAATCAAAAGACATTCCCATCCAATCAAAAAAGACCTTTTTGTAATTGATTTCAGAATTTGAATCAATTGGAAGATAAAAAAGACCATTACCTTTATTATTAAGTTTATCCCTGATTTGGTCTTTTTTAGGTTCAACCTCAATATTTGTACTAAATTTCCAACCCAAATATTTTCTATCTGTATTTTTTTCCCTATCTATAATATCACTTTTTCCTAGATAATTCTTGATAGGAATATTCTTGAGTATGCTAAAAATTTTTTCGTTATTTATGTTGGAATTTTCTTGATTCTTATTTGTTTCTAATGATGATCTATAAATAGAGGCCTTCTTCTTAGTTTCAGAATGAATATATTTATATGATAAAAGATCATATCTATAGTTTTTTTGAAAATTCTCCTCTTTATTTGGTAATAAATATACTTTCAAATTTTGTTTTTTTTTTGAATCAAATAATTGGTCTTTTTCATAGGAATACCGTTTATTTAAATCCTTATTTTGAGACATATGGCATTGATTTAGTCCATTTCTCCATTTTTGTGGGACTAATCTAGACCATGTAATCTGCGATAAATCGTATTGATAATGACCTCTTAACCAGTTTTTCCATGGATTCATTGCATTATTTGGAAGTTTCTTATGTCTTACTTCGGAATCAAATATTCCTTGTCTTCCAAAAAGATCTTTTATTTCATTCTTAAGAAAAAAAGAAGGTCCATTATATTGA